GAATATTATAGCATTGGCCTGTTTTGTCAGTCGACCTAATCAGATTAGGAAAGGAAAAGAGGACTGACAATTCAAATAACTAAATAATAAATAAGACGTTCTTTCTTTTGATGGAGGATTTTGGCCGGGCCGGATACGGCTCGATAAAACGATTTATGGCATCACATAGAAATGCATTGCCCAACAATCCGCAGTTCTATTTTTTCTTTTTTATATATTACTTAAAAAATAGGAGTTAAAAAAAGAAAAAATCTTAGAATTCTAATAATAAGAAATCACACTTTGATTCTCTATGATTCAATTCTATCTCATAGATATGGAAATAGTTCTTAAGTCGGATTGTTGGGTCAAGCATTTTTGTTTTCCAAATCAAGCAAATTTATATGATTGGGAACAAAAAAAGGGCCCGGCTCGGTACTGACCAGGCCAGGCCGCGAAAAGAAAATAAAAAAGATCTTTCGGACGAATATTTTTTTATTCGAAATATATCTTTCAAGCTTTTTCTTGATCTAAATAGGATTGCTTATAAAAGTTATCTATATATATATTAAAGTTGTATATATCATATATTAAAGTTGTATATATCATATATTAAAGTTGTATATATCATATATTAAAGTTGTATATATCATATAGTAAAGTTGTATATATCAATCTAGTCCAACTACAACTAGCCCAATAATAAATATTTTCATAGCTAAAAAAAATGGATACAATAGATACAGAGGATATTTTTTCAAGCGGTCCTCTTTTGTGTAATGGAAGAATGGAATATAGTCATTATCCTTTTCAAGTTGGAGAGATGGCTGAGTGGACTAAAGCGTCGGATTGCTAATCCGTTGTACGACTGTACCGAGGGTTCGAATCCCTCTCTTTCCGTTGAGTATTTGGTATTTTATTTACAAATCTTTCCGTTGAGTATTTGGTATTTTATTTACAAATTCCAAGTTTCGAACCCCCGTTTTTTGGAATTCATTTTTGATTTCTCATTTTTTTTTTATCATTAATATTTTAAAATTGGAATTTCTCATTTTTATTTACTTTTTTGATTTCTATTTAATAGCGAAAATCCTAAGAACATTCAAAAATGAAGCAAGTAAAAAAAAAAGGACTCTTTTTCATTCTTATTCTTCACGTCCAGGATTACGTCCTGGATCGTTAGATAGGAATCCGAAGATGAAGAGAGAAACAAAGAATATCACCACTGTGTAAACAAAGAGTTTGAGAGTAAGCATTACACAATCTCCAAGATCCTTTTTTTTTTTTTTGAAAAAAAAAAAAAGAGAATAGATTCTCCATTTTTATAACACATATACTATTTTGACACCACTAAAGGAAAGGATTTTCAGAAATGAAATAAAAAAATTCTCAGAAAATTGTAATAAGAGTTGATTCTTTCATTACAAAAAACGACCCCCTATTGTGAGGACTCTAATAGGATCTTTCAAGAAACGAAATCCGAATGAAAAAATGGCGCGATTCCCATTTATCGAAAACTATCTAAGAATTGTTTAAATCGAGGGTTCATTCATACTCTAAGACTTATCCGTTGTTAGAATTTGTTTCTCGAATAACTCATGTCTAGGATAGTATTCAAGATTTTATCGAAAACTTACAGCAGCTTGCCAAACAAAGGCTAAGAGCAAAAAGAAAAGGGGTATTACTGGCATAACATCTACGATTGGATTCAAAAAAGCGTAGGCCTCGGGTAATTTGGCTAAGAAAAAACGACTCGAATAAAGATCGGAATTAAGACAGATCAAACTAAAGATATTAAGCATAACAACCCTTTTTTTTTTATTGCACTTGGAGATAATTGTATTTTGATTGAGTTAATATAATAATCATAGTAGTGATATACGTTAAAAATTACGAAAGTAGGGTAGACCCAAAATCCTTTTTTTTTTTTTTTTTTGAACTCACCCAATCCAAAATTATTCTATTTTCTTTTGCGAATTGAAGAAATCATCCTTTCATACAATATCTTAATTGAATTATATGTAATGATCAATAAATTCAGTTTCAGTCTATATCTACATGTGTCAAAATCCTAGGAAGAGTATAGTCCGTCGATATTTGCACTGGAATTGACGAATAACCAATACCAATACTAGTGTTTTGTAGTATCGAATAGAAATTGAAATGGGGCGTGGCCAAGTGGTAAGGCAACGGGTTTTGGTCCCGCTATTCGGAGGTTCGAATCCTTCCGTCCCAGGAAAGACATTTTTTTGTCTTTCATTTCTATATAGAATTTTGTTTTTCATTTCTATATAGAAAAAGATTGTCTTTTTTTTTTAAGATTTCAGAGTAGAATATTGAATGGATATTATGTGATTCTTGTTTCTGATTTTGAATCATTCTATTTTTCTGTGAATCATATCTTTTTCACAAATTGAGTTCAAATAAGTACATGGCAAAACAAAAAATACATACAGATAGACGGAGCTGTATCGAAGTGGGAGCCAGGTAATAAGATAGATCACAACACAAATAAGAATTTGAAATCAATTCAAAGGGGGTTGAATGCGACTTTCGTCGTATATCCATTCCCTGACGATATTCCTATTTTATCTTAGTTAGTTATTTCGAATTAATTATGGACCTTATAATAAGAGTTAATCACCAACGGAGCATCTTAATTTCACTAGTTGTGTCTGTACAAATCGGATTAACAAATCATCAAGTTACATACTTAGCACGGTTTTTGTTTAAGCCTCTTTTTTAGGTATTTCAACTCCTATTTCATTTGGCTCTAATACAGAATTGGAAATTCCCCGGACTAATGGAGACGGGGGAATTCGTGCATGCTATTCCCCTTGCGTTTAATCAAAATTATTGAACCTCCCCAATCAAAGAAACTGCGCGAAAAATGAGGAAATGCTTAATGGATTATTATCGTTCTAGTCGATTTCCGTGATAAGGTTTTTCAAAAAAAAAATTTTTGGATTCGTGAATTTGCAATGTTCAACATAGAATATAATATTCGTGTAAATGGAGTCCAATGAAAATTGTTCAGTCTATTTGACAGGGGGGATTCCTTCTTTTTTGTTTCGGATTTTCCTTTTCAGTATGAAATGAAAAAAATAAGAACCTCCAATTTACTTTCCATCAAGCTTTTTTATGCATTCCAAAAAAGAAATTCGATTATGTTGACATATAATATTAATATGTTGTCATATTATAATATATGTACAATACAATATGGATGGATGGGTAGATTAGAATAGGTTGACATAGAATATGTTGCCGTATTATAATATATGTACAATACAATATGGATCGATGGGTAGTTTATGGGGGGGTTGATAGGATAGCAAATGGGCTTTCAATTCGGCGGTCACTACACTAGATGATGAAATTTCCTATTATTACTTCTTATTTTTAGTTCAGTACAAGAGAAATAAACTTATTATTTTTAGTGTTTACTCAGTATGATCAATAATAACCATCAAGATTCCAATAACCATCCGGATTCCGTTCTACAAAAACTTTATCCTCAAACTTGCGAACTTTATACTCAAGCTTGCGAAATTTATACTCAAATTTGCGAAATGGAGTATCAACTTTTCGACATTTATATTCAGCTCGACGGTTTAAGTCTAAGCGAAAGCAAAATTTATACTGAACGTCTTCGCGAAATGCATACTCGCTATCTTCGCGAATTTGAGTATCAACTTTGCCAAATTTATAATCAAGTAGCAAAAATGGATACTCAACTTGGCAAAATTTATACGGAAATTCACGAAATTTATTTTCAACTTGGTACTTGTATGTTTAAAGGGGAGCTTTTTTTTCTGAACAACAATTCATACCTCCTTCTAAAAAAAATTGATACTCAACTTCAGGAAATTAAGACTCACGTTCGCGAATGTTATATGCAACTTTCTTCTTATATTGGTAAAAAAGAGGGTTGTTCTATGATCCAGAATTCAAGCACAATTGGTGCTCAACTTCGCGAAATTCAGATTAAACTTCGCGAACTTTATACTCCACTTCTTGCTTATTTGAAGGCATCAGACCATGCGACACGTTGGCATGATGACTTCGATGATGACTCCGATGATGACGCCGATGATGAATGGGAGGTTTACTCGGCTCGTGACTCGGATCTTGACTGGGATCTTGACTCGGCTGATGACTCGGCTGATGACTCGGCTGATGCCTCGGCTGATGACTCGGCTGATGACTCGGCTGATGACTCCGATGATGCCTCGGCTGATGACTCGGCTGATGACTCCGATGATGCCTCGGCTGATGACTGGGAGGTTTACTCGGAGGGTGACTGGGATCTTTACTCGGCTGATGCCTCGGCTGATGATGCCTCGGCTGATGACTGGGAGGTTTACTCGGATGGTGACTGGGATCTTTACTCGGCTGATGCCTCGGCTGATGACTCGGCTGATGACTCCGATGATGCCAGGTATGCTGACTGGTATGCTGACTGGTATGCTGAATCCGATGATGACGATGAGAAAGATCCTATCAAGCCTACCAAGCCTCAAAGGAGTAAGAAAAAGCCTCAAAGGAGTAAGAAAAAGCCTCTTGAGGATAAGGATGGCCAAGATCAAGATCCTATCAAGCCTACCAAGGCTAAAAGGAGTAAGAAAAAGCCTCTTGAGGATAAGGATGGCCAAGATCAAGATCCTATCAAGCCTACCAAGGCTAAAAGGAGTAAGAAAAAGCCTCTTGAGGATAAGGATGGCCAAGATCCTTTAGATCCTTTAGATCCTTTACCTTTAGATCCTTTACCTTTAGATCCTTTAGATCCTTTAGATCCTTTACCTTTAGATCCTTTACCTTTAGATCCTTTACCTTTAGATCCTTTACCTTTAGATCCTTTACCTTTAGATCCTTTAGATCCTATGAAGCCTACCAAGCCTGAAGGGCCTAAAAAGCCTAACAAGTCTAACGAGGAAGCGGAAGAGCTTGAAGGGGATAATAAGGAAGACCTTGAAGGGCCTAAAAAGCCTAACAAGTCTAACGAGGAAGCGGAAGAGCTTGAAGGGGATAAGCAGAAGGATAAGAAAGATGGGATTTTCGTACTCAATTATGACGATGAGTATGAGGAAGACCTTGAATATGACGATGAGTATGAGGAAGACCTTGAATATGACGATGAGGATGAGGAAGACCTTGAATATGACGATGAGTATGAGGAAGACCTTGAAGGGGATAATAAGCCTCATAAGGAAGACCTTGAAGGGGATAATAAGCCTCATAAGGAAGACCTTGAAGGGGATAAGCAGAAGGAAGAAGAGGAGAAGCAGAAGGAAGAAGAGGAGAAGCTGAAGGACTGTCCCTGGCACTGGTTTCACCAGATTTACCCTAAGCATTGGGGCTGTCCCCACCGTAAGCATCGGGATCGCAAGTCGGTTCCCGCTAAGGAGCGCGAGTTGGTTCCCGCTCAGTCTACCAAGCGGGATACCGATCCGGATTCCGAGGCGTCTCTAAAATCGAACTATGCGCATTTATGGGTTCACTGCAAACTTTGTTCTGGATTCAATTATAAGAAAATTTTGAAGTCCAAAAACAATGTTTGTGAACAATGTGGATCTCATTTGAAAATGCATAGTTCAGATCGAATCGACCTTATGCTTGATCCAAAGACTTGGGCTCCTATGCATGAAGGCCTGCTTTCTCTAGATCCTATTGAATTTCATTCGGAGAAAGACCCTTATAAAGATCGGGTTGCTTCTTATAAAAGAAAGACAGGATTATCGGAAGCTATTCAAACGGGCAGAGGTTACCTAAAACGTATTCACCTAGGAATTGGACTTATGGATTTTCAGTTTATGGGGGGTAGTATGGGATCCGTAGTCGGCGAGAGAATCACCCGTTTGGTCGAGTATGCTACCAATCGAGTTTTACCTCTTATTCTAGTGTGTGCTTCCGGAGGGGCACGTATGCAAGAAGGGAGTTTGAGCTTGATGCAAATGGCTAAAATATCTTCTGCTTTATCTGATTATCAATTCAATAGAACGGTATTCTATGTAGCTCTCCTTACATCTCCCACTACGGGTGGTGTGACGGCTAGCTTTGGGATGTTGGGGGATATCATTCTTGCAGAACCTAATGCCTACATCGCATTCGCAGGTAAAAGAGTAATTGAACAAACATTGAATATTGAAGTACCTGAGGGTTCACAAACGGCTGAATATTTATTCGATAAGGGCTTATTCGATCAAATTGTACCACGCAATCCTTTAAAGGGTTCTTTGAGTGAGTTATTTAATTTTCACGGTTTTGTTACTTTGAATTCTCAAGTAATTAATATTTATAATTATTTGTATAGTTAGTTTATCTGAATCAAAGTAAAAAAAAATGTATTTTTGGTGAAATAAGATTCAATTGTAGAAAGAATCGTGCGGACAATTGTTTTATATTGATATTCCTGATTACTAATCAGGAACTCCCTAGGAACAAGATAAAAAAAAAATGCATGCTTATGCAATGCGCAATTCCAATTAGTCAAATAAATGGAATTTTCTTTTTCCTTTCTTGTATAGAGTAGAAAGATACTCTTTCTACTCTATCTCCCGAGAAATCTTTAGTTTGACTAAGAATCCACGTTCTTGGATTGAATCCTAATGAATCTTTCGGGAACTCGTTTGTAATAAATAGAAAATCCAAACGGAAAGAAAAATGAGAATTCAAATTTGACGACAAGAATGGATTCTCCTAGATCTATTTTTGTATTTCATGTAGAAAGATGAAGATGAATAAGTCTCATTTATTTAATTATACACTCCTTGCACTTATTTATTATATATACTCACTTAGATATACTTAGTATAATTATATACGAATTATAATTATACTAAGATATCTTTATAACAATACCAGGTACAAATATTCCACCGAGGTACCCCATTCTATGACAGACTTCCCCTCTATTTTTGTGCCTTTAGTGGGCCTAGTATTTCCGGCAATTGCAATGGCTTCTTTATCTCTTCATGTTGAAAACAACAAGATTGTTTAGATCCAACGGGCCCTGATCTATTCTTTTCAATTAAGACTTCGATATAGATAATACGGATATCTCTTTAATATAGTAGGGTAATGCGGCTTCTTGTGAACAGAAACGAAGGAGCTCTTTTGTATGGCTAAATAGATGATATGGATAAATGAGTTATGGCTATTTTCATCGGAATCGGGGCGGATAGCTGAAATAGAAAGTCAATCTATCTATATGTAGATAGATTCATAGGAGATCATAGAAATTGGATGTTATTATTTTAGCCCTAACCAATTCGATGAATTACTTCGCAAGGGTTCCATCAGAAGGGCGCTAGTTGATGAGAGTTACTTCGGAACCAAAAAAAGAAAAGTCAAATCCATTTGGACTTTTTTCTAAATTCCAATAAAATGCAACTGGATCTAGTATGATTTGGCGATCAGAACATATATGGATAGAACTTATAGTGGGGTCTCGAAAAATAAGTAATTTCTGCTGGGCCTTTCTCCTTTTTTTAGGTTCATTAGGATTCGTATTGGTTGGAACTTCCAGTTATCTCGGTAAGAATTTGATATCTTTAGTTTCCTCTCAGCAAATCCATTTTTTTCCACAGGGGCTCGTGATGTCTTTCTACGGAATCGCGGGTCTCTTTATTAGTTCTTATTTGTGGTGCACAATTTCTTGGAATGTGGGTAGTGGCTATGATCGATTCGATCGAAAAGAAGGAATAGTGTGTATTTTTCGTTGGGGATTCCCGGGAAAAAATCGTCGTATCTTCCTACGATTCCGTATGAAAGATATTCAATCCATCAGAATAGAAGTTAAAGAGGGTATTTATGCGCGTCGTGTCCTTTATATGGAAATAAAAGGGCAGGGGGCCATTCCCTTGACGCGTAGTGATGATAATTTGACTCTGCGAGAAATTGAGCAAAAAGCCGCCGAATTGGCCTATTTCTTGCGCGTACCCATTGAAGTTTTTTGAAATTTACTGGAAGAATAAACTCTTTCTCCGCAGTAGGGAAACAATTCAAGAATTCTCTTTTTTGCTATAGCATAGCTTCAAGTTTTTTCAAAACGTGCATTCGAGCTAAAGTAAAGTAGACGTATGCGGAACAGCGAGAAAATAAAACGAAACTTTTTTTGTTCGAAAATCATTCAAAAACGAGTAGCAAATCGAAATAATGGATTCATCTAGCATATCAAAACATTTCGGACTAAAGAATTGATCTTTTTATTTTCAATAGGAATTAATTGATACGTTAGATGCAGATAGATCTTGTCAATTCTCTCTCTTTTTTTTCTTTCTTTTGGGGTTGGATCTCTTATAACGAGAACATTTATGTATTGTTTTTCCACTCATTTGGGATCAAAACAATATTCTTGAGAAATCGATTTCCATTTTTCCTGGATTATTACTGTGGGTAACCAACGCATTTTTTTTTTTTCGAAATGCAATTTTTTCTATTTTGATAGAAAGGGGATTCCTTTGGCTGGAAATCAAAATAATATTCATTACTGGACGTGGTTCTTTCTGGGATTCATTGAAAAAGATTCGAATTTGATCCATTGAGGTATCTGGAAACAAGATTTTTTGAATTCTTTTTGCATTCGAAGTGGGCTCTTATTCTATTTCTTTATTCTTTCTAGATTCCAGTACTAACCGCCGAATTCCAAATCAAAGTGGGGAATAGATTCACAGGCTCGCGGCCTTGGAATAGAACTTATGGTTGATAGAAAAAGATTAGATCGCAGAGATTCGTCGAAGGGGGTGGGTTCATTAACAATTCAAATTCACAGATGAAAAAAAAAAAATTTCTTCCGCTTCTATATCTTACAGCTATAGTCTTTTTTCCCTGGTGGATCTCCCTCTTATTTAATAAAGGTCTTGAATCTTGGGTTACTAATTGGTGGAATACTACGCACTCGGAAACTTTTTTGACTGATATGCAAGAAAAGAGTATTCTAGACAAATTCATAGAATTAGAAGAACTCTTACTCTTAGACGAAATGATAAACGAATACCCGGAAACACATCTCCAAACACTTCGTATAGGAATCCACAAAGAAATGGTCCGCTTGATTAAGATGCGCAACGAGGATCATATCCATACAATTTTGCACTTATCGACAAATATAATCTGTTTCATTATTTTCCGCGGTTATTCTATTCTGGGTAATAAAGAACTTCTCATTCTTAACTCTTGGATGCAAGAATTCCTATATAACTTAAGTGACACAATAAAAGCTTTTTCGATTCTTTTATTAACTGATTTTTGTATCGGATTCCACTCGCCCCATGGTTGGGAACTAATGATTGCTTATGTCTACAAAGATTTTGGATTTGCTCAGAACGATCAAATTATATCTGGTCTTGTTTCCACTTTTCCAGTCATTCTAGATACAATTTTTAAATATTGGATTTTTCGTTATTTAAATCGTGTATCACCCTCACTTGTAGTGATTTATGATTCAATGAATGACTGATACTATTTTACATAAGCAAAACGTTTCAAGACGTACTTACCCTTTCGACCCGGACGAGGATTTCTCCTACTCCAATATTCCAGTAAACCGATTTCAGTAAATAGCAGAATTGTGGATAGGGACTATACAAGCAACCCACCTAATTTTATTGTAGAAATTTTCGGGATCAATGATTGGACCGTGCAAATGAAAAATACCTTTTCTTGGATAAAGAAAGAGATTACTCGATCTATTTCCCTATCACTGATGATATATATCATAACTCGGACATCCATTTCAAACGCATATCCCATTTTTGCACAACAGGGGTATGAAAATCCACGAGAAGCGACTGGACGTATTGTATGTGCCAATTGCCATTTAGCTAATAAGCCCGTGGATATTGAGGTTCCCCAAGCGGTACTGCCGGATACTGTATTTGAAGCAGTTGTTCGAATTCCTTATGATAGGCAAGTAAAACAAGTTCTTGCTAATGGTAAAAAAGGGGGTTTGAATGTGGGCGCTGTTCTTATTTTACCCGAGGGTTTTGAATTAGCCCCCCCCGCTCGTATTTCACCCGAG